CACGTATACAGATAGCTATAGACTTCTCTTTTATTGCCGGTTCTATTCGGGATAGCGACAGCCCCGGGCGTGCTCTATCAAAAGAAAATTCCCATTCAATGCATGAAATGAAGTAGGATAATTTTATGATAATTCCTTATTGACAATATATCTAAATAATAGATATCTGTGTAACAATTTATGTTCTGGGGTTTACATAAACTCATATGTTTTGTTATAATTGAAATTGAGAAATATTTTTTGATTAAAAAATCAATACTGATTCGTTCTGTCTCAATTTGTATTTTGTCATTAGGAAAACACAATTTGAAATTCAAATTCCAGAATCGTTCATGAATTCGAAGTAAGGGGTCAATAGTCAATGGTTCTAATTTCTCGTCTGAAAAATACCCATTTGATTTCTCAATAGAAAAACGAGAGAATGTTTTTAGCATTGTGTATTTTCAGATACTATACAATCAATCATAAGGGATAGATCAAATCCAATCAAAAGGGGTCTTTCTTTTATTTTAGGAAATAAAGGATTAAGGAAAACAGAAGTCAAAATGCAAGTACAATAAAAATTCAGTAATCCGGGAAAAATTGCATCTATTCTATTTTGTATCATTTTGGCGGCATGGCCGAGTGGTAAGGCGGGGGACTGCAAATCCTTTTTCCCCAGTTCAAATCCGGGTGTCGCCTGAATCACCAAAAAAATCGAAATCATAATCGATTTATTGGATTGGTTTCTCAATAGTGTTTGGTAGAACCCCTTTTTGACTCTGCGACATTAATTCCACTATTATTAGTGAGGAATAATGAAAAAATTCCTTCGTATTTATAGAGATAGGGGACATAATGCACATGGATATAGTAAGTCTCGCTTGGGCTGCTTTAATGGTAGTCTTTACATTTTCCCTTTCACTCGTAGTGTGGGGAAGAAGTGGACTTTAGAAGTACTACTAATTGAGTTCAGGAATCAAACCGTATCGGCGGTTTATGCTTTATCGACTTATTTCATATCACGGTTCTGACGTTAAAAATAGGCGAGTTTTCCCCTTCCTTATTAGTAAAAGGAAAGGAATTAGAATCCTACAGATAAGAATTATTTCAGATTGATCGGAACAAATAACAAATAGATGTAGGAAATTGGGTCTTATGTCAATTCCATACAATATATGGAATATATAGATATGGAATTAATATACACATATATGAAGAGAATATTGTAGATTGATATATAGAAACTTAAACCTTTATCTTTATTCTAGATTACAACTTTATAGACTAAGAGATAGATAGTATAAAAATGAATTTTTATACTATCTATCTCTTATAAAATTGCCGACTATAATTATAGTGCGCTCATTTCATTTAAGTTAAGACGTGAAATTGGAATCCCTTTCATTTGACTTTGTCCATTTTTGATAAGAACTTGGAAGGAAAGTTTTATTCAAATGAATTTTCAAATTCAATTGAATTAATCATTTTGACTGACTGTTTTTACGTAAATGATAAGTAGAAAAGCGGTAGGAACTAGAATGAATAGTGCAGTAGCAATAAATGCAAGAATATTGACTTCCATAATCTCATCGGTTTTTTACTTCGCAATAACTCGGGATTTAATCCCCTAGAGATGATAAATCTTTTGTCTATCGTCTGTAAATTCAATGAATGAATTACCTCTTGATGATCTTGAACCGGATCACTATCATGAATAACAATATCTGATCTATCAAATCAACCCGTTGTCAAGACTTGAATAGTATAACATAGGAAGTTCTTTTATCCATACCGAATTCCAATTTTGATTCCTGACTCAATTACTCAAAAATTTTATTTATCATCCGTTTCCTTGTTTTTTCTATAACCCACCTTGCGTCTTCCTTGGACAATCTTCTGATGAAGGATCATCAGATTGCCTTTCCACTTCAATTAATTACATAGTTCCAAACCAATAAAAGCGAAATGGAAAAATAGGAAAGCAAAAAGAAATCAAGACTTCTTTTTGCTTTGGGAATGAAAGTATATCCCTCGACACTCTTTACTGGTTCATAGAAAGGGAAAAATGCATTTTTGGATTTATTGGATCCGTCGGGACTGGCGGGGCTCGAACCCGCAGCTTCCGCCTTGACAGGGCGGTGCTCTAACCGATTGAACTACAATCCCAGGGAAATAAGGGATCTAGCAGAAATTTTGATTCTTTTTTATCTTCGTATGGGGTCTTTCTAAAGGACAAGGGGTTTTATACCATCTCATGGTAGATTGATGCGGTTTATTGGGCCGAGCTGGATTTGAACCAGCGTAGACATATTGCCAACGAATTTACAGTCCGTCCCCATTAACCGCTCGGGCATCGACCCAGGAAGAATCCATTTTCATTTTTTTATATTTTATAGGCTTATTGGTAATCCATGATCAACTTCCTTTCGTAGTACCCTACCCCCAGGGGAATTCGAATCCCCGCTGCCTCCTTGAAAGAGAGATGTCCTAAACCACTAGACGATGGGGGCCAACTTGA